GAAAATGAATACGCAAATGCCCATCAAAGGTAAGTAAATACATTCGAAACATATAAAATGCAGTAAATCCTACTGTAAATGAAGCGATTATTGCAAAAATTGGTGAATACAACCAACTATTATTAATAATTTCGTCTTTCGACCAAAAACAAGCAAGAGGTGGAATACCACAAAGAGAAAGTGTACCTAATAAAAAAGTAATTCTTGTAATCGGAATATATTTTGTTAACCCTCCCATAAGAACCATATTTTGACTTTTATCTGGTGAAAATCCAACAATGGATTCCATTGAATGAATAATGGATCCAGATCCTAAAAACAATAAAGCTTTCGAATAGGCATGAGTGATCAAATGGAATAAAGCAGCCCTATAAGAACCTATACCCAGAGCTAACATAATATAACCCAATTGAGACATAGTAGAATAAGCTAAACTTCTTTTAATATCTCTTTGAGCAAAAGCCAAAGTAGCTCCTAATAGTATTGTTATTACACCTATTAAAGAAATAAGATTCATTATGTAAGGTATGACTATGAAAAGAGGAAGAAGCCTAGCTATAAGAAAAATTCCTGCTGCTACCATAGTAGCAGCATGTATAAGAGCCGAAATGGGAGTGGGTCCTTCCATAGCATCAGGTAACCATACGTGAAGGGGGAATTGTGCAGATTTAGCAACTGCGCCGAGGAATAAAAAAGAAGCACAAAGAATAACAAATAAAGAATCTACTCTATTATTATGAATTAAATTAGTAACTATTTCGAACAAATCCCGAAATTCTAAACTACCCGTTATCCAATAAAATCCTAAAATTCCCAATAATAAACCAAAATCCCCTATACGATTGGTTACAAAAGCTTTTTGGCAAGCACTTGCTGCAATCGGTCGTGTGAACCAAAAACCTATTAATAAATACGAACACATTCCTACAAGTTCCCAAAAAATATAAATTTGTATCAAATTAGAACTAGTAACTAATCCCAACATAGAAGTATTGAAAAAACTCATATAAGCAAAAAATCTCAAATATCCTTGATCATGAGACATATAATTATCACTATAAATAAGAACCATGATTCCAACAGTAGTAATTAATATTGACATAATAGAAGTAAGCGGATCAATCAAGTGTCCGAACTCTAAAGAAAAATCATTATTCACAGTCCAAGACCATAGATATTGATAGATAAAATTTCCGTTTATTTGCTGAATAGAAAGATTAACAGAAAACACCATAGCTATAGTTAGCATCAAAACACTCGGAAAAGCCCACATACGTCGAATATTTTTTGTTGCTGCAGGAATAAGCAGAAGTCCAAATCCTATTAACATAGTAACAGGAAATGGAAGAAAAGGTATTATCCATGCATATTTATATGTATGTTCCATAAAAAAAACACAAATTTTAGTTTTTTTCTTATAATTGTTTCCGATTCACCAATTTTTATTGTTTTCTTCAAAAGTAATAAAAAAATGAACAAAAAAAGATATGAAACCTTAAATATTCTTAATTCTTATTTTACATTTTTCTTACTTTTTCAGATATTCAGATATTTAAAAAATTTGAAAAAGTTAGAATTTGTTGCTTAAATGCTTTGCTCAAATAGCTCAATATAGAGTAATTTTTTAGTTATTCATTTTTGAATAAAAAAAAATGTTAGTTAAAAAAAAATGAGAATATTCTATTTTAAAAAATTTTGCAACTATAAATTATAACTATACTAGAATTCTATTCTAGTAATATGTAACCATATCATATACTATAGTAAGCAAAGTAAGTAAGCAAAGTAAACAAAAATAACTATACCAATACCAGTGGAATATGGATATATAGTATGCATTAATAAATCAACTAATTCTTCTAGTAATTTTTTTTTTGTAATAATTGCCTAATTTCTATTTTTTGTAGAATTGATTGATTGGCTTTCAATCCAATAAGATAAGAAAATATAAGAAATCTTATAAAACTCCTTACTTCTTATATTATAGAACTGAAATAAAAAAAAAACTAAAAATGAAAGTTCCTTTTCTTAGCTAACGGAATGTCTTGTTTAACATATTAACTACTAGAAAATTCCTTTTAAAATTTTACTTTCTTTTCTTCTATTTTTTCCTAGTTTATTTTTATTATATATGTAACACACATGTATATATATAAACAATATATTTGTATTATTTATATTATATTCTTTATATTCTAAAAAAAAGACGAATTCAATATAATATAAAAAATGACTAAGACTAAAAAAAAAAACAATCCATATTGAGCAATACATGTCTTTCACATACAACAATAAAAAGGAATAACTCTTTTTTTATGGCAGTTCCAAAAAAACGTACCTCTATATCAAAAAAACGTATTCGTAGAAATATTTGGAAGAAAAAGGGAAATTTAGTTGCAAGAAAAGCCTTTTCTTTAGCAAAATCAGTTTCTAAGGGAAATTCGAAAAGTTTTTTTGTGCGGCAAACAGATAAGAAAATCTTGGAATAATTTGAATTCCGTGATTTAAAGAACTTTTCTATATTTAGAATATGAAAAATTTGCATTAACTTATGTATTGACCTCTTCAAGATTAGTTAGAACTAGCTGCTATTTTATGTCGAATACTAACTTATCTGTCTACTAGTTTGGTTCTAAGTATTATTTTATTTCTTTTCCCAGTAGAAAAATATTTTTTTTCCATTAGGAAAAGAAATAAAATGCAATTATGATGAATATAAAACTATTTTGTTTTATTATTTATTATATGTCTATTTAAAGATCAAATTAAATAGGTTTCGTTTACTAAATATTATCCTATATTTAAATATTAAAATTATGTACATAACAAAAACAAAGAGTATATAAACAAAGAATATATATATATTTGAATTATATATATATTTTCTATATTTATATATTTATATAATTAGAATAATTAATGAAATTACATTAAGTACATTAATTAAGTAGACTAAAAACATAAGTAGACTAAAAACAAGATTTTTAGAAAAAGAGTCCTTTAATTTCTAATTTCATTTATTAAATTTAGTAATTACATTTTAATATGTATAAAATACTATTTATTGAATTTATATTTATTTTAATAAAAAAAAAAATCTTTCTAAGTTTTTTTATAAGTGTTATTAACAATTTAAAGAATACTTTAGTTTAAATCAAACAAAAGAGTTGAAAGGAACCCTTATTCATCTATTCTAATGTTTCCTAAAGTATAACTATATCGGATTCTAGAATCCACATCTAGACGATTCAACATGAATTGACTATTATTATTTCAAGTAAGCCGCTATGGTGAAATTGGTAGACACGCTGCTCTTAGGAAGCAGTGCTAGAGCATCTCGGTTCGAGTCCGAGTGGCGGCATACTCTAAAAGAGATAGAATGTATCTTATAATGTATTTAATTCCCGATTTCAATTCTGTAATGAGACCCTTTTTATGTATGATATTTGCGACTTTAGAACATATATTAACTCATCTCTCTTTTTCGATCGTTTCGATTGTGATTGCGATTCATTTGATGAATCTATTAGTTCACGAAATCATCGGATTACGCCATTCGTCGGAATGGGGAATGTTAGCTACTTTTTTATCTCTAACAGGATTATTAGTTATTCGTTGGATTTCTTCGAGACATTTTCCATTAAGTAATTTATACGAGTCATTGATCTTCCTTTCGTGGAGTTTTTCCATTATTCATATGGTTTCCAAGCTGTGGAATTTAAAAAATGATTTAAGCACAATAACTGCGCCAAGTGCTATTTTTACTCAAGGTTTCGCTACATCTGGTCTTTCAAGTAAAATGCATCAATCAGCAATATTAGTACCTGCTCTACAATCTCAGTGGTTAATGATGCATGTAAGTATGATGTTATTGAGCTATGCGGCTCTTTTATGTGGTTCATTATTATCAGTCGCTTTTTTAGTCATTACATTTCGAAAAAACATCAATATTTTTTTTAGAAGCAAAAATTTATTAATTAAGTCATTTTTCTTTGAGAAGATTGAAGGGAAGATCGAATACGTGAACGAAAAAAGAAGTGCTTTTAACAACACTTCTTTTCTTTCATTTCCAAATTATTATAAATATCAATTAATTCAGCGTTTGGATTATTGGAGTTATCGTGTTATTAGTTTAGGGTTTACCTTTTTAACCATAGGTATTCTTTCTGGAGCAGTATGGGCTAACGAAGCATGGGGGTCTTATTGGAATTGGGACCCCAAGGAAACTTGGGCATTTATTACTTGGACCATATTCGCGATTTATTCACATACTAGAACAAATCAAAGTTTGCACGGTACAAATTCGGCACTTGTAGCTTCTATAGGATTTCTTATAATTTGGATATGCTATTTTGGGATCAATCTATTAGGAATAGGTCTACATAGTTATGGTTCATTCACATAAAATCTAATGGACTTGCAGAAATTCCATGCGGAATAAGTAAGACGTATATAACGAAAATTTGTGCGAGTTTTTGAGAACCGTTTGAATTAAGATTCAAACAGTTCTTAAAAACTTGGGATACATCTTTCTAATTCACTTTTTTATTATTTTTTTTTTTTTCGTTGTACAGTGAATAGTTTTAAAAATCTTCAAATTGAAAATTATAAGACTTTCTATCTCATTAAGAAAAAAAAATTATCTATGAAAATAATTAGATAGGATAGCTTGTATCTTGTCAACTGATAAAGAAAGAACGAAATCAGGATAAATACCAATTCCTATTACGGGTAAAAAGATACAGATCGAAACAAATAGTTCTCGTGGTCCAGAATCCACGAAATTTGAGTTTGGAACATTGAAAAAATTGTATCCATAGAACATCTGACGTAACATCGATAACAAATAAATAGGAGTTAATATCATTCCAATTGCCATTACAAGGGTAATTAATATTTTTGGCATTAAAAGATATTTTGGACTGGTAATTAATCCCAAAAATACTACTAATTCCGCAACAAAACCACTCATTCCCGGCAATGCAAGAGAAGCCATCGAGAAACTACTAAACATGGTAAATATTTTTGGCATTGGAATGGATATCCCTCCCATTTCGTCTAGATAAACAAGACGTATTCTATCACAACTCATTCCTACCAAGAAAAAAAGTGCAGCACCAATAAATCCATGAGAGAGTATTTGTAAAACGGCTCCGTTGAGTCCCATGTCGGTTATAGAACCAATTCCTATAATTGTGAAACCCATGTGCGATACAGAAGAATAGGCTATTCTTCTTTTTTGATTGCGTTGACCAAGCGAGGTTGAAGCTGCATAAATTATTTGGATTGCCCCTATTATCACCAACCAGGGAGAAAATATAGAGTGAGCATGTGGTAATAATTCCATATTGATACGAATCAATCCATATGCTCCCATTTTTAATAAGATTCCCGCTAGAAGCATACATGTACTGTAATGTGCTTCTCCATGGGTATCTGGTAGCCATGTATGTAGGGGTATAATCGGTGATTTGACAGCATAAGCAATAAGGAAGCCCAAATAAAATATTATTTCTAATGTCACAGGATATGACTGATTAGCTAATCTGCCAAAATCCAATGTCGGTTCATTGGAACCATATAAACCCATACTTAGAACTCCTATTAAGAGAAAAATGGAACCCCCCGCAGTGTACAAAATAAACTTTGTAGCCGAGTACAAACGTTTCTTTCCTCCCCACATAGATAAAAGTAAGTAAACAGGAATTAATTCTAACTCCCACATGATAAAAAAAAGTAAAAGATCTCTAGAAGAAAATAATCCTATTTGACCACTGTACATTGCTAACATCAGGAAATAGAACAATTGCGAATTCCGAGTAACAGGCCAAGCTGCTAAAGTAGATAAAGTAGTGATAAATCCTGTTAGTAAAATAGGTCCGATAGAAAGTCCGTCGATTCCCAGTCTCCAGTGAAAATTGAAAACATTTATCCATTTAGCATCCTCTTCTAATTGAATTAATGGATCGTCCAATTGGAAATGATAACAGAACACATAGGTTGTTATAAGGAGTTCTAATAAACAAATACATATGGTATACCACCTAAATACCTTATTCCCCCTATGAGGTAGAAAGAAAATTGAGGAACCCGCTAATATTGGCAAAACTACAAGTATTGTTAACCAAGGGAAATAACTCGTGATAAAGACAAGATACGTTTTGACCAAAAAGCCCGTGCTCAAAAGAATATATTTTCTTGAGTACGGGCTTTTGTCGGTAAAAAGGAATCAAATGATTCAAGTGGAATTTATTATAATTATAACGTATCAATAAGATAGACCCATGCTGCGAGTTGTTTCATGCCATAAATAAACACGGACACTCAAAAAATCTGTTGGACAGGCGGATTCACATCTTTTACAACCTACACAGTCTTCGGTTCTTGGCGCGGAAGCAATTTGCTTAGCTTTACATCCGTCCCAAGGTATCATTTCCAATACATCTGTGGGGCAGGCTCGTACACATTGAGTGCACCCTATACATGTATCATAAATTTTTACTGAATGCGACATTGGGTCTATAAATTCCAGTTTTAAACATAAAAAATTTGCGATCTGGTAAAGTAAAAGAATTCTAAATTCTAAAATTATAAATTTTTTATATATTTACATTTTCTTTATATAGAGAAACCAGATGAATCAATGATTTATCAAAAAAAATCTTAAGAATCGAAATTTTTATAAATCTGTTCATGAGAAGGAACCAAGAGACTTTCATTTATCTTTCAACAACTATGATCATATGCGTCACATGAATCACACGTGCAACTTCATGTTGGCTAAGAGATCGTCAATATTTCAATACATATTAGTCAATATTTCAATACATATCAATACATATTAGTATTATTTGTAAATAAATAATAAAAAAATGCTATTTTATAGAAAATTTTTTCTACAATTTCTATATATTATTAGATATTTATATAGTTATTAGTTATGGCTAATTCTTCAACAAACTCGATTGATTAATACGAGTTGATTTTCTATTACGATAGATCGACGAAACAATAGCTAGCCCAATAGCAGCTTCCGCTGCTGCAATGGCTATAATAAAGATTGAGAAAATTTCTCCTTTTAATTGGCGGCTATCAAATATATCAGAAAATAGTACGAGATTAATATTAACCGAATTTAGTATAAGTTCAAGACACATAAGTGCTCTAACCATGTTTCGACTTGTGATCAATCCATAGATACCGATCGAAAATAAATAGACACTCAAAAAAAGTACATGTTCGAACATCATTGGCTAACTCCTGATCAATCTTGATTCGTTTCAATATGAACAAAAATTCAACCAAGTTGATTGACTAGAATCGAGCAATTACAGAAAAAAGGGAATATTGACAGTAGATTAAACTCAAAATTTTTTTAATTCTAACTAAACTGTTTATTATTGACGAGCCATAGTAATTGCGCCTATCAAAGAAACTAAAAGAATTATAGAAATGAGTTCAAACGGAAGATAAAAATCTGTTGATAAATGAATTCCAATTTGTTGAACGTTGCTTATAAAGTCTTGTTCTATAATCTGATTTGATCTTGTAGTCCAAATAATTCCGTACCATGACGTATCTGCGATAGTAGTAATTAGTGAAAAAAGAATACTTATACAAACCAGTGAAGTGACTCCATCTCCAATAGTCCAAAAATAGGAGTCGTTGGAATATTCTGAACCATTCACGAACATAACAGCAAATATGATTAATACATTTATGGCTCCCACATAAATAAGAAGTTGAGCGGCAGCTACAAAATAGGAGTTTGATGAAATATAGAATAAAGATATACAAACAAGAACCGATCCTAACGAAAAGGCGGAATAAATTGGATTAGTAAACAGTACTACTCCTAGACCTCCTAATATAAGAAATGATCCCAGAAATACTACAAATATATCATGTATTGGTCCAGGTAAATCCATTATTCTAAGAGAAAAATAAGTCAAAATATTTCATGACCGTACTAAATAGTCCAGGAAAGAGAGGGGTGTTCCCCTAAAATTTTTTTCTTATTCTTATATATAATGAGTTTCTAATGGAATTAAATCTTAATATGGATATGGATGGATTACTGTGGATATAGATAAAGTTATTAAAATCATTAAGAAAACACATATTCCCAGTTTAAATCAAAGAGTGATTCTCAACAATTAATAGTTAATAAGTTTATTAGTTTCTGACAAAAAAAGGCGACTTGTTTCCCTTTATCTTTATATAAAAAATATTCTATTCTATTAGTAATCAGTAATCGTTCTTGAATCAAGGGGTTTATCTTTATCCATTTTGATTTGACTGGAATTCATAACTGTTTGAATTGTGTAATCTCCAATTACTGACATTGGTAATCGACCTAATGCAATTTGATTATAATTTAATTCGTGACGATCATAAGTTGAAAGTTCATATTCTTCAGTCATCGATAAACAGTTTGTTGGACAATACTCGACACAATTACCACAAAATATACAGACTCCAAAATCAATACTATAATTAAGCAATTGTTTCTTTTTAATCTCTCTTTTAAACCTCCAATCAACAACGGGTAGATCTATGGGACAGACACGAACACATACCTCACAAGCAATACATTTATCGAATTCAAAGTGAATTCGACCGCGGAAACGTTCTGATGTGATCGATTTTTCATAAGGATATTGAATAGTTACAGGTAAACGATTTGTATGGGATAGGGTAATTATGAAACTTTGACCAATGTACCTTGCAGCTCGTATTGTTTGTTGACCATAATTTATGAACCCGGTCACCATAGGGAACATATTGTGGATCTCCGTGAATAATTTGATGTTTCTTTCTCTTGTTTAAGATCGGTTATGAATGGAGAATATCGTTATCTTATTCTATTCTTTATAGGTAAATAAGTTGGGAAGAAGTTGTCAATAATAGATTACCCAGAGAAATAGGTAAAAGAAATTTCCATCCAAAATTTAAAAGTTGGTCCATTCTCAGCCTAGGTAAAGTCCATCTTGCTGTGATAGGAACGAACAAAAACAAATAAGCTTTCGCTAATGTAATAAATATACCAATTGTTATTCCAAAAACTCCTGTCATTTTATTTATTCCGAAAAGTTCAGGAATAGATATATACGGAATAGAAAAATTCCACCCGCCTAAGTAAAGAACTGTTATAAATAATGAAGAAACTAACAAATTTAGGTAAGAAGCAAGGTAAAATAAAGCGTATTTAATACCCGAATATTCTGTTTGATAACCTGCTACTAATTCCTCCTCCGCTTCTGGTAAATCAAAAGGTAATCTCTCACATTCTGCTAGAGAAGAAATTAGAAAAACAACAAACCCTACAGGCTGACGCCACAGATTCCACCCCAAAAAACCATATTTTGACTGTGCCTCAACTATATCAACTGTACTTGAACTGTTAGATAATCATAGTCGATAATAACATTATTGTTCGTATCGCTATTTCAAAACCGTACATGAGACCTCAGCTTCATACGGCTCCTCTATGGTCACAAATAAATGTAAGTACTTGTTCGGTATTATTGTAATTTTTAGATTAGAATTCTAAATACTAAATAGAATAACACCGGGGAGTCCAAAATTAGACCAACGAAATTCCGTCTGCTAGAATAAAACTTCTGAATTGATCTTTTCCATTTAAATTTCTCTTTATTTGGTAATAACTTAATCCTTAAATAAAATACTTGTTATATCAATAAATTAGGTTTTCTCAATAACTCTAAAGAAAGAATTAGTTAGAAAGAATTGATCATGAAATCCAAATTTAGGATTAAGAATTCCATGTATGTGTTTCCATGTATGTGTATAGATATGAATATGAATGGGGAAAAGAAATAAGCAAAAAATATCCTGTATCGTATTTTTTTGTTTCATTTTTCCCATTCAATATTTTGAATTCTATTTCTTTTACTCCTGTCCTATTCTTCTTTCTCAGAAGAGAGGAGGTATTCTGAAAAAAAAAAGGATTAATTCGTTTTTTATAGTCATTTCTTTAATCAGTGAATAGGAGTATACTCGAGATCGGAATCGTGGAGAAGTACTACTTGGTCATTTCTACCAACTTAAAATCCTCATTATGATTCGTTTTATCCAAAGTTTTATGCAAAAATACCCTTTTTTATATCTTACATTATCTCCATTACTAATCTTTTGTGTACCTTGGTGTTCCTAACTGTTTACTGATTTTTGATTGATCCCCGGTATGGTAATAAATACAACACAGTAGTAGAAACCCCATACAGTTGATCTTTTATACCCGCTTCAAGATATGATAATTGGTCAAAGAATCTTAATCTTGGGGTAAACAGTTTATACTGCTTATGTTTATATTCTCGTACATAGGGAATGAGATTTCATACTCTTACTGCAAATTGATAAGCAGTTTGCTTTTACTCATCTAACTATCTAGCTTAATTCATCAACCCTAATGATAATGATAAAAAAAAGAAAATATTCATTGAATATATTTAATTTCTTTATTCTATTTCTAGAGAAGAGGGAAAATAATAATGTTCTGTCGAATCACACGTAGAGATATTGATAACACACATAGAGTTAATGGTATTTCATAACTGATAGATTGAGCAGCAGCCCGTAGACCACCTGAAAAAGAATATTTATTATTCGACCCATATCCTGACATAAGAAGCCCAATAGGGGCAATACTTGAAATGGAGATCCATAAAAAAACGCCTATACTGAGATCGGCCAAAACAAGGCGATATCCAAAAGGAATTACTAAATAACTTAGTAGAACAGATATGACCGCTATAGACGGTCCCGCGCTGAACAAACGAATATCTCCTCTAGATGGAAGGATATCTTCTTTAAAAAGTAATTTGGTTCCATCTGCTATAGCTTGAAGAATTCCCAATGGACCGGCATATTCAGGCCCAATGCGTTGTTGTATTGCTGCAGATATTTCTCTTTCTAACCACACAATTACTAGTACCCCTATTGTTATTCCCAATATAAGGGCGAAAATAGGAACAAAGATCCATATGAGTCCATAGACTTCTTTTAAAGATTCCGATCTAGAAAAAGAATTGATAGCTCGTACTTCCACTTCTGTCATATCAATTATCATTTCAACGATCAACTTCTCCCATAATGATATCTATACTACCTAATATCGTCATGATATCTGCCAATTTCATTCTTTTAACTAGTTGAGGGAGAATTTGCAAATTGATAAAACCGGGTGGACGAATTTTCCATCTCCAAGGGAAAATACTACTATCTCCTATCAAAAAAATTCCTAATTCCCCTTTTGGGGCTTCTACTCTCACATAAAGTTCTTGCTTCGACAATTCAAAATTGGGTGAAAGTTTTTTAGTAAGAAATCTATATTCAAAATTATTCCATTCGGAATTTTTTGCTTTATCAAAACGTCGGACTTCTAAATTCTCATAAGGTCCCCCAGGAATTCCTTCTAGAGCCTGTTGAATAATTTTTATAGATTCCTTCATTTCACCGATTCGCACTAAATAACGAGCTAGTGAATCTCCTTCTTTTTGCCATTGGACTTCCCAATTAAATTTATTGTAACATTCATAACTATCAACTTTACGAAGATCCCATTGGATTCCAGAAGCTCGTAACATTGGTCCTGATAAACCCCAATTTATTGCCTCCTCTCCACCAATAATGCCCACTCCTTCAACGCGTTCCAAAAAAATAGGATTCCGCGTAATAAGTTTTTGATATTCAAGAATTCCCGTTAAAGAATAATCGCAAAAATCCAAACATTTCTCTATCCAGCCATAAGGTAGATCGGCAGCAACTCCTCCAATACGGAAATAATTATGCATCATTCGCATACCTGTAGCGGCTTCGAATAGATCATATAACAATTCCCTTTCTCTGAAAATATAGAAAAAGGGAGTCTGTGCACCGATATCTGCCATAAAAGGCCCAAGCCATAATAAATGAGAAGCTATACGACTCAGTTCTAGCATAATTATTCTAATGTAACTAGCTCTTTTAGGTACTTGAACGCTTTCTAATCGTTCTGGTGCATTTACTGTTATTGCTTCTGTGAACATAGTGGCTAAATAATCCCACCGTGTTACATAAGGCAAATATTGTATAATTGTTCGATTTTCCGCTATTTTTTCCATCCCTCTATGTAAATAACCCAATATGGGTTCACAATCAATAACATCTTCACCATCGAGAGTAACAATTAGTCGAAGAACACCATGCATTGATGGGTGGTGAGGACCCATATTAACTATCATGAGATCCTTTCTTGTAGCTGGTACAGTCATAACTTTTTTTCCTTAATTCAATTCATTATTCCATGAATTTAGCAAAATGAAGTTTATCAAAATGAAAAATCTAATAACTAAACTAAAGAAAAAATGAAAATTAAAACCAATCTAAAACTTAAAATTAACGAGTTTTTGACTCCCGAATACCCAATTGGTTAATCAATTTCTTATAACGTACTCGATTTTTCTTTGACAAATAATCCAACAGCCGTTGACGTTTTCCCAGAATTTTTCGTAGACCCCTTTGCGATAAAAAATCTTTTTTATGTAATTTTAAATGTGAAGTAAGTCTCTGTATCTTATCAGTGAAACTAAATACTTGAAATTCAACAGATCCACAGTTTTTTTCTTTTTCTTGTCGAATAGCTGAGATTAATGAATTTTTGACCATAAAAACAAATTTTTCTATTTTTTTCTTTTACGCAGATTTTACCGATCAGGAGAAATAAAAATTTTTTATTATACTTGTTATTTCCAGTTATTCGAATCTAGTACAAAAAAATTTGCATTTCTTCATCCTTCATATAGAATTTTTTCTATCCAAATCAAATTGCAAATTTGATTTGAATAGAAAGGAACGATCCATTTTTTATTCAAGATTTTTCTATTCAGGAAAGAGAATGTTTTTTCGATAATATAGATAATATATAATATATATAATAAATATATAGGAAATACACTATGTTATATTTATATTTATTATTATAATAATTTATTAAAGAATTCTGAATCGTGGATACATATGTATTCTTGATATACTGAAACGACTGCCATTATTGGTATCAAACCAATAACGATTCATACAAGCTAAATCTTCTAATCGATAATTGGGCCAAAGAAACAGTTTTAATTTAATGAATTTATTTGTATCTGTATTAAGATGTTTTTCCTTGTTCAAAAACTGTCCACAGTTGTTTATGTTGTTTTGATTACAAAATATTGGATTTCTACCTAGAATATTCCCATTTTTAGAATTAAAACAAATGCAAATTCTCAATTCTCTACGACGTCTGGGGGATAGAATATTTTCAGGAACAAGGAAATCATAATAATTTTTGTTTTTAGTCACAAGTGTATTGCTGTGTTGTGCAACAGATTCATGAATTTTTTTTTTATCAACATATTCTTTTTTTATTATGTATTTTCCATCAGTTCGGCGTTTATTCTTATCAACCAATGAAATACCTATGGTTTGATATATAATATATTTTCCATCCCTTTTCATAGATAGACGAATTGGTTCGATAATAAATATGCCTCTTTTTACCAATTCTGTAAGAGTTAGATCTTTCTGAATCAACATTACATCTAGATGCATCTCTCCTCTTTGAATTGAGGATATAGCTATTTCCTTTGGATCTATCAGTCTAAGTAGAAGACAATATACCTTTATATTATTGATCATTCTTTGATTCAAGGGATCATCCCATCTTAATTGAAAAAGAAAATATTTTTTCAAGAAGAAATTGAGTTCCGCTTCTTTCTTGCTCTTAGATTGTTTTTTACCCTTTTTAATGTTTGCTCCTGTATAATCTGGTTCAACATCTTTTTCATCTTGTTTTCGTAAATCTGATACGAGATTTCTTTGACCTTGTTGTTTATTTTTTTTTTTTTTTACATTGCTCTTTTTACTTGTACTAATATTTTCATAGAAATGAAAATTAAAAATAAGTAATTTGGTAGGTATGATCCACGGTTTCATTTTATACGCATTAAAAAGTAGTACAAATTCTGGGAAAAACCAAGGTTCTAGATTTGATATGGTACGATATAATATTTCTTGATTCATTCCCATCCAATCAAAAAAATTCTTTTTATTTAATTTTTGATAATTTAGATTTTTAGTATTTTTATGAATCTTATGCGTATTGGCCCGGGTCTCAATATCAATATTATTTCTAATACAGAAATGGGGAATTTTATAATAAAAAAATTGTCTATCCATATTTTTGTTCGTATCAATGAGAAATCTTTTTTCTAGATAATTATTAATAACTATCCTTATCAATCCATAAAATGGTTCGGGTTTCAGTGTATTACATGAAATTTTATTGTTCTCTACTTCTTGTAATTTTAACGTTGACCCATAAATATATGAGTTCTTATTATCCTCAAAATTTATATATTTATATGATAAAAGATCATATCCGTAATGTTTTTTCAATTTGTCTTTTTCTTTTTGACTCATCAATGAATTTACTGCATAGTAATTTTCTTTCATGTAATGAATTAATTGGTCTTTTTCTTTTTTATAGAAATCCGATTTCGTTGAGTCTTTTTTTTGAATTATACGATATTGGTTGGCCCTATTTTGCCATTTTTTCGGTACTAAATAAGACCATTTAGTCTGAGATAAATTGTATTGAGAATGACCCCTTAACCACATTTTCCATTTATTCATTCCATACTTATGCATTTTCTTATGCTTTGGTTTGGACCCAAATATTCCTTGTGTTGTACAAAAATTCTTTATTATATCTGCAAGAAAAGTATAGGTGTTATGATGTTGAAGTACAGATTTAAAAGGATATTTGTTAAGTAATTGATTTTGCGAGAATTTGTAAAATACATATGCTTGAGACAAAGAAGATAAGTCCCAATAAATATTAGAATTTTTATTGCTAATACTAAAATTAGTATTATAAAAAGTATTATAAAACGACCTTTTTATAGTCGAAATAAAGTTCATTATATTTCGATTTGTCTTTTCAATTCCTTCTTGATTTGTTTTATCATTATAAATGAATTTAGTTAAAATTTTGTTTGTTGATTTAAAGAAAAGTTGTGCATTGATTTTTGGAATCTTAATGATACATAGTAATATATTCATGTATATTTTTTCAATGAAGGATTTTATAAAATAATACGATTTACGTATTAATCGGATCTTTTTTCTTTTTAATATTTGCCAAATATCCTTCTGTAATTCCGATCTTTTATCATCATAAGTTAGAACCATTTCTTTCTTGTCTTTTGTGATTCTTTCTATTTGACTCTTAATTGTGATTGTCTTATTAGCAAGATCTTTCATTTTTGTTTCGATGAGTGAATAATTTGCATTTACACAATTTAGGGATTGAATTGGAATGGTAGATTCGTAAAGAATCTTATTATTTATATTAGAATCTCTTCCATTTTCATTCGGTTCTTTAACCCTACTCAATTTTAATATGGGTTTTACTTTTGCAAGTTCTTTCATTATTAGGTCTATAAATAGAATTATTTTGATGACCCATCTTTTTTTTTTTTTTGAAACTTTTAGAACCCCATTTCTTCTTTCTTTGAAAACTCTTATAACTTGTAAAATTTTCTTTTTAGCTTTTATCGTTTTTTTTTCGAGTTCTTTAAAAATGGGTTCAAAGAAAGAAGGTAGTTTTCGGGGAGACCCAAAAGGTAGTTCTGTTTCTCTTCCCCAAACTGTTAAAAAACAAAAATGATCTTTTTTCTCTTTTTTTCGCCTTTGTTGATCTCCATGATGAAATCGTACCTTAGATCTTTGCCAAGGTTTCAGACAAAAAGGAAATAGAATCTTTATTTGAATACCATCGCTTAACCAATTTTTGGGAAATTCCGTTTCTGATAATTGAACACCATTATAAGTACATTTAACATGCATTTCTCCATTCCATTCCTTCAAATCTTCGTACCATTCGGGGAATTGCAATAATAACATACGACTAATATTTTTACCTATTATCAATACGGGTAATATAACATATTTTCTAAGAAAAGAGTGGGTTACTAATATGAAACCTCTTATTGCTTGAGTAAATATAAAGTTATCCCAAGCCTCTGATATTGCTATTCGTTGATTTTCCTCTTTTTTCTCTTCCTTTGTTTTCTCGTTTTCTTTTGTATGTTCTTGCTCAAAATAAAAAATTTGAGATTCTGAGGTTCTCCCTAACCAATTCTTAATTTTAGATATATCAAAAAACGAAAAAAAAAATGTTTTGTCTGTTCGATCCAAAAAAAGTGGAGAATGCACATTTGCTTGAAACATTTCCCAGATAATTGTTTTACGTCTTTGAGCACGCATAGATCCTTTGATTATACCACGGCGAAAATCAGATTGTTGTGAGTAACGTATCAAAGCTACCTCGTCTTCTTCATCACTAGTATTACTAGTAGTACTCGAATTAGTATTCTGATCGCTATCAGTATAAATTACCACGTGTTTCCCTTTTCTTGACCGAATTTCAGGATCCTCTGTCAATTCTTCTTCATCCTCTTCTTCTTCCAAATCATCTGTTAATTTGTATGACCATCTAGAAACCTTTTTACTAATTTCTTCCATTCCAATAGAATTTTTTAAAATTTTTATTAGATCATTTGGATCAGTTGTAATTACATCTAATAAAAATTTTAAAGATTTTGCTTGACTTTCTGAATTTATTCCTTGTGCATGTTCAAAATGAAATTTCTCAATTGAGGTTAAGGAATTCTCAAAATTATCAATAGGATTCGATAAAAATTCCTCATCAGAATCAGAATAAAACCTATTCTTTTTATGTTCAAATGCTTGAGAATTCTTATGAAATAGACCATGAATTTTATTTATCCACAATATTTCTATGGAATCCGCTCTTGAAGTTATGAAATCATGACTGATTTCATATGAATCTAATTTTTTTATTGTTCCACGATAAGGCCCATTCAAAAAGGGATCATACATTTTGGGCAAATATTCTTGTTCATGCTCATCATCACACAATCTGGTTCTTTTTTCTAGTATATTAAAAGTAAAAGATCCTTTCTCTTTTTCTAGAATTTTTATTCTACTTATAAATTCGTTCTTTAAGTTGTATTTTTTTTTCTCATTGTTATAAACCCAATAATTATATAGGTCTTCGTGGGATAGTTTTTCTGTCGTGTACAAAGAAATTTTTTGCTCTATCATTTCTGAAAAAGTTGATAAACTAGGCGGATATGTAAAAGAGATTATTTGTTTTCCTTTATTTGGGCATATATAAAAAAAATATTGTGCCATTTCATTTCGTATAGCATTTTCAAACCTATCATTTTTTAAATATCTCAATGGGCGGTTCCATCGTTTATAATCGAAAAGAAAAGTTACAATAGGTTTTTCAAACCAAAAAGAAGTTTTCTCTTCTTTAAGTTTTCCCAATTCCCAATTATCTTGATGGATATCAAGATAAGAATCTTCGTAAACCGGGCTATCTTTGTCTTCTTTAGTGGATCCCTCTTGTTCCTGTTTCGTCTTC